TGGTGGAGCGATCGGCTGTTAACCGAGTGGCTGTAGGTTCGACTCCTATTTGGGGAGGGCGCTTTTTTTTATCAACAAATAACAAATTATTGTTCCAAATTATGAATAAGATATTGTCGATAACAGAGATCTAAAAAGAGGAAAAAAACTGTCCAATTTATAGAATTGAATTGGAGTAAACCTTTATTCGCTCCGACATATTGTTTTTTCAACTATTTATTTGAATCTCATTGATAATTTTATCCCAGCAATGTTACCAACATCCCCGTTTAGATTGGGAATAATCTAAAACCCAGGGTTAGCTCGCTCATTTATTTAAAATTATGAGCGAGCTAAGGTAATTTGTTAGTATACTAGCATTTTTATGAAAATAAAATACATTAATCAATTCTCTCAAATTGCTTTCAATCAAGTAGGGGAAGGTCCTTGGCCCTTTCATCTTTCTACCTTATGCAGACTGTACAGCCTTTGAACCATGGGCTAGTTGATAGGATATGCGAAATCTTATTCGATCTGCTCGGGGATTTTATTTTGGTAAATGAATGGTAAAGTATGAAAATGGATCTTATATAAGAGATGGTACCTTTATCGGATCAATGACTCACCTATTTGTCTTTCCTTTTTAAGCAAGCATTTCAATAAGTTTTTTCATCAACTTTCATTTTTCTATCTCTATATCTAGCTATTCCATGTAAACGAGTTGATGAAATCAATGAATAATATTAATTAAAATAATAATAATTAATTTTAATTATAATAAATAATTATTATTATTATCTTAAATAATAAATTCAGGGAACGATATTTAAAAAAGATTATGTTATAGACATCAATGCAGATAAAGAACACAATTTATATACATTCTAATTTTATATGGATAGAATGAAAATCTTCATTATGAAAATGAATAGTAATATATTACTACAGATATTAATATACAAAATAAAGAAAAGAATATATAGGAAGATATACGTCCCCCTCCTAAGCATCTCATTCCCTCTCCTACAAAAAGGCCTAAAAAACCTACTCCATTTGGGATTCCATCAATTGCCCATTGATCAAATGAATTACTTGTTTCAGCTAATGCTCGTATACCTTTAATCAAGATTATGTCATAATATATGTCTATATAAGCTCGATAATAAGACCAATTATATATAATATTAATCGATTGGTCCATAATAATCTTTATATGAGGATTTGTTTTATTATATACATCCTGTGATAAGAAGTAAATAGGTCTATATAGAATACAGGCCATCAATATACCGAAAAATGCTATACCAACTGAGGGAATTGCGTCTATGAGAAATTCGGACCAATTTTCCGGATGTTTCTTATCAAAATGTGTCATCGATGAAGTAAACCATTGAGATAATATCTCATAACTAATTCCGCTTCGAAAAAAAGGAACTCCTATCAATCCAACAAACAGAGTAAATATTCCCAATACAACTAAAGGAAATAGCATTGCCTTGTCCGATTCTTTCGGATATGCAAAAGATTCCTTATGGAAGAAAGGATAAGTGACAACTAAACCTCTGTTCTTTTTGTACAATCCTTCCATCTTATTCGAAATTTGAAATGCTTCTTTGGAAAAGTAATTATTCCTTCCTATAATTTGATTTGACATAGAATCCGCTCTCGTTCTACTTAATATCCTGGATTTCCCCTCTCCCCACATAGAAGTTGAATATAATGTAATATGATTGTTATATGAATTAACTAAATTTACGCGGAAGTCCCCTTCAAAAGTAAGTAAATACATACGAAACATGTAAAAGGCAGTTAATCCTGCTGTGAACCAAGTTATCCCCCCCAAAATGGGGGAATATAACTTACTATCACTAAGAATTTGGTCTTTAGACCAAAAACAAGCAAAAGGTGGAATACCAGAAAGAGAAAGTGTCCCTAAAAGAAAAGTGATTCCTGTAATTGGCATATATTTCCTCAAACCACCCATAAGAGCCATATTCTGACTTTTACTGGGACAATATCCAACAATGGGTTCCATGGAATGGATCACTGATCCGGATCCTAGGAACAATAATGCCTTGGAATAAGCATGTGTAATTAAATGGAACAGAGCAATTCGATAGGAATCTATCCCTAGAGCTAACATCATGTAACCTAATTGAGACATAGTAGAATAAGCCAAGCCTCTTTTAATATCTTTTTGAGCGAGAGCCATAGTAGCTCCCAATAGAGCTGTTATTCCACCTATCCAAGAGATAAGATACATTATTAAAGGTAGAGCTTTAAAAAGAGGAAACAATCGAGCTACAAGAAAAATTCCTGCTGCTACCATAGTAGCGGCATGTATAAGAGCTGAAATAGGAGTAGGCCCTTCCATAGCATCGGGTAACCATACATGAAGTGGGAATTGTGCAGATTTTGCTACTGGACCTAAAAATAAGAGAAAAGCACACGAAGTAACAAAAAACGAACCCACCCCATCAATGGCAATCAATTCGTTTAATTTTTCAGACAAATATTTAAATTCGAAACTACCTGTTACCCAATAAAAACCTAGTATTCCTAATAAGAGTCCAAAATCCCCCGCACGGTTAGTTATAAATGCTTTTTGACAAGCATTAGCCGCACTGGGTCGCGTAAACCAGAAACCTATCAATAAATAGGAACACATTCCTACTAATTCCCAAAAAAGATATATTTGTAATAAATTAGGGCTAATAACTAGCCCCAGCATAGAAGCATTGAAAAAATTGAGGTAAGCAAAAAACCTCACATATGTTTTATCATGAGACATATAATTATCGCTGTAGATCATAACCATGGTTCCAACTGTTGTAACTAAAACTAACATAATGGAAGTAAGTGGATCAATCAAATATCCTAACTCTAATGAAAACTTATTATTGATAACCCAGGACCAGAAATATCGATAGATGGGACCGCCGGTAATCTGTTGCAAGAACAAATTGAAAGAAAGAAACATAGCTACGCTTAACAGAAAAATGCTAATAAGAGCCCATGTACGGCGAACACCCTTAGTTGCTACTGGAAAAAAGAAAGATCCTAATCCGATTGGTACAGAAGCTGAAAGCGGAAGGAAAGGTACGATCCGAGCATATTTGTATATAAATTCCATAAGAAGATTAAATCATTATTCTAAATATTGTTATATTCCACATTCTTGGTTTACAATCCACTAGATCCTAAAGAGAATAAAAACAACAGATCATGAATAAAGAAGAACGATAGAATATGGGATGGAATCCTATCGATTTAATATTTATTGTGACCTTTTTTTATCTTTTTTCTGCAAATACCAGATTTGAACCGATCAATACTAATCAAATATTTGTAAGATGAGCAAGAAGGAACTATTTTTCAGTCTAGGTACTAACTATTAGTCATGTACACACACTTTTTTTTTAATGAAATTTTATATTGTAGATGAATATTAGTATTCAGAATGGAACTTAATATAAAATAAAACCAATCAGAATTTATAAAATAATAAATAATTTAATCTGTTAAAATGACATAGTGGCTTTTCATTCACTAAAAATTCGTGAGTATATATTATTATATAACTCAAATTTTTGAGAATATGAAATGATCATTTATAAGTAATGATTCTGTATTTTAGTAAAGTAGTTAATACTTTATATGATTAAATAGGAATTAGGATAGTATCGAATGATTAAATCAAATATCATCTGCCTTGACAGAAAATAATCCATTTTGTTAGTATATCTTCAAGACTAAACTGTGAAGGGCTATAGCTCAGCTAGGTAGAGCACCTCGTTTACACGTGCGCCAATGGTTTTCAGGAGAGTTTATTGGTTCATCCGGTCCATAAAATAGATTTGAGTCTTACTCTATGAATTAGTAGAACAATAGCATGACAAAGATGAAGTTCGCTCTGATTCGAACTATAGATCTAGTTGATATGGTCAATCTCGAGGACATTCAATGTCAGACATAATGAGTACAATACGAGGATCTCAAAAAAGAATTCTTTTCACTCTATGAACTTTGAGGTGTATGAAGTCTCATATTATTCTACTTTTGGAGTGATAGAGACTCCATTTGGAGAATCTATGTCTGAGCATGACAGACCTACGTCAAGGGAACCTTTTGAAGCACTTTGGGATTGCTTCCGAATAAATTTTCGTTTGAAGCAAACGGAGCCATCTTATTATCTTTCTGGAAAGAAGAGAATGGCAGACTAACTGATCTTTCCATCAGTTAATGAAAGAGCCCAATGCAATAAAAATGCATGTTGGGTTCTTGGAACAGTTCGAATCATTTTGGTAATAATAAATTTCATCTGTTATACCGAGAAGGTCTACGGTTCGAGCCCGTATAGCCCTATACAATTATGAAACTCTTATATTCCTTCTCTCTCATATTGTCTCTATGATCCGATGCTAATTTTAAATTGAAAAGCATCCAATTTTTTTGGTTTAAATGCGGAACCGACGACCTACACAGAAGCGAATTTATTCAAGAAAAAGTAAAGAGGAAATACGAATGAAAATAAAAAAAGTATTTTTATAAGAGGTAAAATTATTTCGACTGCGACCCAGAGTCTTATTTCCCAAGATCTCTGTTATACTAAACAATATATCGGAAATCATGTCGGAATGTGCATACATAGTAATTGTTTATTTATATGAAATATTCAGTAGGTTCCACGGGTTGATCGGTATCTATATAGAAAGATAATCATATATAATATAACTCCGTTGTCTTTTCAATTTGCTAGAAAGACATAGTATCGATTTGATGTCATACGGAATCCATTGCATTTCTGTCCATATGCACAGTGCATATTACTTAAGAACTTTCGTTCTTTGATTCGAATTAGAATGATCATAGAGAAGCATGACTTCATCCTTTTTTTTTCACTTTTTGTACTATGAATGACTCTACTTTGAATAAACAATTCAAATGTATTCTATGAAACATGATATTCGCATAATAAACTGAAGCATCAACACGCATTCAAATTATTTATTTTTATTTCCAATTTTTTTAAGTAATTTCCGCTTACTATATATTGTTCACGTAATGTTCACCATTTCGGTTGATAGGTCTGAAAGCCGAAAAATGAATTGAATTTGTCTCGTCAACTGAACAAGTATAGTTTAGTTCAAATAACTTTATATACCCAAGGGGACAGAATGAAATGAATGAGGCTTACGTATATCAATATGTATGCCTTGAGAAGGACTCGAACCTGCACGCTCTTCTTCGAGCACCTCGCTATTCTTCGAGGACAACTGTTTATGGGTTCGCGTGTCTACTGAGCACCATCACGATTTGTGGTCTACTGAGCACAGCACGATTTGTCTTTGTGGCGTGTCTACCTATTTCACCATCAAGGCATCGAATAAGAAAAATGAAAAAAAGCCCTTTTCTTTGAGTAGTAGATTCTAGATCTGTCAACTTTATTTTTTAAATTAATTGAATTATCCCTCAGAATATTGAATATGGTTCATAATAAAGTGGAACTTGCTAGCACATCTCACATCATTAGAAACAACGACCCTGAAAGACTAGAAAATTACCTTACATGAAACCATATTGGTTCACACATTACAACACGAACCAACGTGAAGTCTGCCGAAGTGCACGGGTTCTTTTAGAACCATTTCCTAGATTATTTAAAATATATTAAATACAATTCTTTTATTAATATTCCGTGTTAAGTCACAGACGAAACATTGAATTAATATATTCAATAATAATTAATTATTCGGGAGGAGAAGCGATTAAAAAATTGAAAATAAATAGAAGAATTTGATCTATTTAAAACAGGAATCTATTTATGCTTCTATTTTCTGAATATGATACTTTTTGGATATATTTATCCATATCCAGCCTTATTCCGATTCTGGCATTCTCAATTTCCAGAAGTTTGGCTCCAATAAGTCAAGGGCCGGAGAAAGCCACTAGTTATGAATCAGGTATAGAACCAATGGGAGATACCTGGATCCAATTTAGAATTCGTTATTATATGTTTGCTTTAGTTTTCGTTGTTTTTGATGTGGAAACAGTCTTTCTCTATCCGTGGGCTATGAGTTTTGATATTTTGGGTATATTTACATATATAGAAGCTTTTATTTTCGTGATTATCTTAATTGTTGGTTTAGTTTATGCATGGAGAAAAGGAGCATTGGAATGGTCTTAACTCCCAAATTTTGGAGTGGTAAAAGGCGAGTAGAAAATTATCTAAATCTAAAGCCAGCGATAAATCCTATAGAATCATCTTTGCTTGATCAAGCAACTCCAAATTCAGTGATTTCCACTACTCTAAACGATCTGTCCAATTGGGCGAGACTCTCTAGTTTATGGCCGCTCCTTTATGGTACTAGTTGTTGTTTTATCGAATTTGCTTCATTAATAGGTTCTCGATTCGACTTTGATCGTTACGGTTTGGTGCCAAGATCCAGTCCTAGGCAAGCCGACCTCCTTATAACAGCCGGAACTGTGACCATGAAAATGGCCCCTTCTTTAGTTAGATTATACGAACAAATGCCCGAACCAAAATATGTAATTGCTATGGGAGCCTGTACTATTACAGGAGGAATGTTTAGTACAGATTCTTATAGTACCGTTCGCGGAGTAGATAAGTTAATTCCTGTGGATATCTATTTGCCGGGTTGTCCTCCTAAACCAGAAGCTATTATAGATGCTATAATAAAGCTTCGTGAAAAAATAGCTCAAGAAATATCTGAAGATAGAACCGAGTTTCAACAAGGAAAGAGATATTTCACTAGAAAGCATAGGTTTAATATTGGGTCCAGTATTCTTATTGAAAATAAGGAAGAGAAGTTTTTTCATCAATCTTATGAATCTCGGTTTGAATCGACTTTAGAGATCACTCCCCAAACATCTGAATCCATTTCAGACATACCCTTTGAAAAAATTTAAAATACGAGAGCTGGCGGATGAATAATCGTTAGTAAAAAGTAACGAGCAGGAAATAAAATTTTGAAATTACATTATAAATGTCAAATCCTTATACAGATACTTTGACAATAAATAATAATCAAATGCAAGGTCGATTATCTGCTTGGCTAGCCAAGCATAAGTTAGCTCATAGACCTTTGGGTTTTGATTACCAAGGCACAGAAACATTACAGATAAAATCTGAGGATTGGGCCTCTATAGCCGTTGCTCTATATGTTTATGGTTTGAATTATCTCCGTTCTCAGTGTGCTTATGATGTAGCACCAGGGGGTTCCTTAGCTAGTGTATATCATCTTACGAGAATAAAGGATAATGCAGATCAACCCGAAGAGGTGTGTATAAAAGTGTTTGTCCCGAGGGAAGATCCCAGAATCCCGTCTGTTCTACGTATTTGGAAAGGTGCTAATTTTCAGGAACGAGAATCTTATGATATGTTGGGAATATTTTATGAAAGTCATCCATGTCTAAAACGTATATTGATGCCAGAAAGTTGGATTGGGTGGCCTTTACGCAAAGATTATATTGCACCTAATTTTTTTGAAATACAAGATTCTCATTGAGTGGAACAAAAAAATAAATATATCTTCTAGAATAAGATATCTAGAATAAGATATCTAAAATAAGATAGCTTTTATTCATATGGCAATAATTATTTACCACGCACATCTCATGTATAAAAAGGAAAGCTCCTATAACAGTTTAAGTTTTTATTAGATTCTATTGTAACAAAAAAAATCTTTTTCGATTCGAGTTTGAACTATGATACATAGTATTAAGATTCGATTAGAACAGAGAACGCATAAAAAAAGAATGAAACATACCCAGTATGAAAAGAGTTTATGCATGTAGACATAGATCTATATGTATCGATCTATATATCTCCATCTAGATAGGTTAGACATGAAAAAATTAGTATTTTTTCATGTCTAACCAATAAAAGAAACACGATAAAAAATATTTTTATATAAATCATATTATATATACGTTTATATAAAATTATGTTTTCGCATCGGTGGTGTAACATAATTACAGAAATGACTTTGATATCTCTCATATAAGCATGGGGAGATTTCAAATGATTATAGAAATCATTTTTTTGATCTCCCATGAAAATAAATATTAGTTATCGCTCACATCCACAAATATAATTCAAAATAATATGAATTTTAATCAATTTCGATATTTATTTCACAAACATAATTTTCTATATGTTGATATTTCGAGAATTTCAATCAAATTAGATAGATCGAATTATCTCAAATAATTCGATCGAGAATTACTGGAACATTTTCAACTTATTATTTTCTCACCAAAGTGGTTGGACCCAAGTTTTCTAAATTTTTCTGACGACGTAGAGGTCGGGTAACCAATTCAAGTACATCTCTTGCATTGGCAAACCCATGAATCTGGGCAAAAGTAAATTCAACTGACCATTTAGTATTAATTCCTCTTGCCTCTAACGGGTTAGCATGAGCCATTCCCGTGATAGCTAAATCGGGTTGTAATTCGCGTATACGTCGTATTTGATTCGAATTATCTGGTTTCTCCACAATTCGTGGTATTGGTACACACATCTTTATACATGTATCTTGTAAAAGTGATAATTCAGCAGCTTGATATCGTTTATCCATATATGGAATGCCGATTTCATGAACAATCATGCCACATCTGATTAAGAATCTTGCTAGAGATACTTCTAGCAGATTGTCTCCCATGAAAAAGACAGATTTACCACGTACCAAATCAAGATAATCCTTTAAACTTTCCCATATCCGTTCCTCCCTTTCCTCCAACCCTTGGGTTTCAACACCAAATACAGGACAAATCTTTTCAATCCAAGCACGCGTTCCGTCTGGACCGATAGGAAAAGGAGCTCCAATTAATTGACATTTTTCGCGTTTTATCAAAGTTGTCGCCGTCCGACTCAAAAATGGGTTAACACCACAAACATAAACTCCATCGCCCAATGATGGAAGATCAGTATATTTTTGAGCAGGTAACCAACCTGATACCTTGATGGATTGACGTTTTAATTCTAGATTTAGTTGAGAAGTCACATTGGACGGCAAAGATCCAAAAAGAACTAAGGAAGGGTGATTTGCATATTCAACCAATTCCTCTTTTTTTCTAGAATGAAAAAAAAAAATTTGTATAATTTCTTTTGGTTTACGAACGGAGAATTCCGGTTCTGGGCAACGATGTGCCATCGCAGCTAACACAGTATCTTCTCCTTGAGTAAAAGCATAATCGAGTCCATTCGCTCTTGCCACTAGAATTGGGATTCCAATTTCCCATTCTAGTTTGGGTGCCATACCTTCCAAATCCATTTTGATTAGCTCTGTAGTACAAGTACCTATCCATATGATCACGCTGGGGTCTCTATCTTTTCTTATTCGAATACAAAGCTTTTTTAATCCTTCATAATCATTCAATTGAGCCGAAATATCTCCTTCTTCCAATTCTGCCATTGCATAGCGAGGTTCTGCAAAAATCATTACTCCAAGTGCATTTTGCAGAAAATAACCGCATGTCTTTGTGCCCACAACTAAAAAGAAACTATCTTCAATCTTTTGATATAACCAAGATATACAGCTAATTGGACAAAAAGTATGATAATTACCTGTCTCACATTCGACAGTGAGATTTTCATTAATTTTCACTGACATAAATATAACTATGTTGATTAAATCGTCGTAAATCCAAGGAAATTTTCCTTATTATTTTGATGTTTCCCCTCATCAATAGGATTGAGATAAAGGTCAGAGAGTAAACTGAATAATTCCCGATCTGGAATCTCCTTTGGCACAATACCTTCTGGTTGGGACAATATTTGATCCGCTATGTCTAAATAATATTCACATACATAGTTAAGAGATGGTTCGGATCCAACCATTTCAAATAGTGTTTTCCCCTTGACTCTCGAAACTCGAATATCTTCAATAAGAGGTAACACTTCTATTACGGGCATTGGACAGGCTTCTACATATTTATTTATAAGATCTCTTTTAGATGTACGATTTCCAACCAAACCTGCTAATCGGAGTGGATGTGTACGAGCTTTTTCCCTGATAGAAGCAGTAATACGATTAGCTGCAAATAATGCATCAAATCCATTGTCTGTAATAATGACACAGTAATCTGCATAATTCAACGGAGCAGCAAAACCTCCACAAACCACGTCGCCCAATACATCAAATAATATTATATCATATTCGTAAAATGCATTTAATTCTTTTAACAATTTTACAGTCTCTCCTACCACATATCCCCCGCATCCAGCTCCTGCGGGTGGACCCCCAGCTTCCACACAATCTACCCCTCCATAACCTTTATGAATGACATCTTCGGACCAAATATCCTCATAATGATAATCTTTGGACTGCAAAGTATCTATAATTGTAGGTATCAAAAATCCTGTGAGAGTAAAAGTACTATCATGTTTGGGATCACATCCAATCTGTAACACTTTTTCACCACGTCTAGCTAGGGCAATTGAAATATTACAACTAGTGGTTGATTTACCGATTCCGCCTTTTCCATAAACTGCTATTTTCATCTTTTGATCTCCTTTTATTTCTTTTTTATCTTCCGAACTTGTTATTCGTTTGATCTAATTTTTAGTTTAACTTTGCCTTATTTATATGATTGTAGCATATTACATTGTTTGATCTTGCTTTTTTTTTAGCTCCCTCATATCTTAAACCTTATTTTATCCTGAGTAAATGGAGGAAGCCAAGCAAAAGGCCTTTCCTTTATTCCGAGATAAATGCAAATTTGCAGCGGATGGAACTCCCCGTTAATTAAGACTTAGTTCTCTCTATTCAAATAATAGAATGGAAAAACCTATTTACTGCATGTCAAATGATAAGAGGAGAAGATAGGTTTGCGATTCGATTTGGTTATTGCCTGCAAATGAATGCTTTTGTCATGTTATATATGTTATATGCGATGTTAAATGTATCGTGTATGGTTATTTCAATTAATAAATTGAAATAACCAAGTAAATATAAATAGTTTTGGAAAGATCCCAATCCCCCCATCGATTCAGTTTGTTCTTTTTTTTATTTTTTCAAATATCTCTGTTTTCTTCTTATATTTATATATATACAATATATAACATTTGTTATATGTATATATGTACACATTGTTATATATGACAATGTATCGTCAACCACTCATGATTTTATTCATGATATAAAATCACAATGGATTTAATCCGGTCGATTTTTTTTTTTTTACCGGGCGAACGACGGGGATCGAACCCGCGCGTGGTGGATTCACAATCCACTGCCTTGGAACCACTTGGCTACGTCCGCCCCAAACTAATTGACAGTCTCTGTCTACAGTCATTCCATTTCAAGAAGAATGGTTCTAAGCCCCGAAAATGAACTAATCTATTATTAGTTATTAATTCGTCAGTTCAGTTGGCAAGCTCTGACCGGACATCAAAATGATGCATTGCAAGATAAATAACCTTCGATGCAACTCTCGAACAAGTTAGTTCGATTTCTTTATTGAAAAGAATAGTCAAATTTGGTACCCAATTTAAGATCTGAGCCGATCCGATAATTATGATTATCGCATCCATGGCTGAATGGTAAAAGCACCCAACTCATAATTGGGAAGTCGCGGGTTCAATTCCTGCTGGATGCACAATAAACAACTCTCCTCAAAATAACTTTGAGTTTTATGACGGAAAAACGAGACGGAAAAAAGCAGTACCAAAAACGAAAGGTTTGGTACTGCTTTTTTTTGCTTTTCAAGGATTGAAACACACTAACAATCCATCGGATTGAGTAA